TTCTAACTGCTCTTTTCGATTTTCAACGATGGAATCGTCCATTGCGATATATAAAAAATGATCACTTTGACAATGTTGTAAGAAATGAAAATTCACAATTTTATTTTCATATATGTCAAAGTGATGGGAAAGAAAGAATATCTTTCACGTATCCACCTAATTTATCTACTTTTCTTAAAATGATGGAAAAAAAGATGGATCTCTTCACAAGAGATAAAATCTCCTATAATGAATTGTCTAATTCTTGGAGCTCCACTAATAAAGAAAAAAGAAAGAAACTAAGCAATGAATTTTTTAAAAGGGCAAAAGTTTTAGATAAGGAATTTCGTCCTCTGGATGTATTAGAAAACCGAATTCGACTGTGTAATGATGAGAAGAAAAGAAAATACTTACCTAAAATATATGATCCTTTCTTGAATGGACGCTTTCGTGGACAAATCCAAAAAAGCTTTTCACCATCAATTCAAAATGAAACTTACACAACAAATTCCATTTTGATAAATAAGATTCATGGGATCCTTCTTTCTAGTAATAGTAATTCTCCAGAATTTGAACAGAAAATAGATCCATTTGATAGAAAATCAGTATTAACTGAAATTGGTTTTTTTTTTAATTTAATCAGTAAATTTTCGGAAAAATCAGTATCAAGTTTGAATTTTGACGGACTTTATTTATTTCCAGAACATGAACAGGTAAAAACATATTCCGAAGAAAAAAAAAGAAAAAAAGAATTCTTATTTGACGCAATTAGAACTGATCTGAATGATCAAACAATTTTTAATGAAGAAAAATGTATTGAAATAAATGAAATCAGTAAAAAAGTTCCTCGATGGTCATACAACTTAATCGACGAATTGGAGCAAGTGACGGAAAGAGCAACAAAGACGGCTCAGATTCGTTCCAGAAACGCTGAACTTATAGTGATTTTTAATAGTAAAAGAAAGAATAGGCGGGAAGATTTGAATACTCCGAATCTTGATAATACTGATGACAATGAGGATAAGATTGATACGATTGAACCACTTAAAGAATTGGATGAACCACTTAAAGAATTGGAATTGACTTTACTAAAATATTCACGAGAACCTGATTTTTCCCGAGAGCTAATCAGAGGATCTATGCGCGCTCAAAGGCGTAAAACAGTGACTTGGAAACTCTTTCAACACGGTCATCCCCATTCCCCCCTTTTTTTGGACAAAATACAAAAATCCTCGTTCTTTTTGGGTGATCTTTTCTATGATATATCCCAATATTTGAAAGAATATTTCAGGAAACGAGGGACAGACAATTCGGAATTTTTGGCTTTTGAGAAAAGGATACAAGAGGATCAAAAAGAGGAAAAAAAATACGACGACGAAAAAAGACTTAGAGAAATAGAAGAAGCCTGGGAGAGCATTCTATATGGTCTAATACTTAGAAGCTTTGTAATAATAACCCAATCTTTTCTTAGAAAATATATTATATTACCTTCATTGATAATAACGAAAAATATCATTCGTATACTATTATTTCAAAATCCTGAATGGTCAGAAGATTTTAGGGATTGGAAAAAAGAAGTGCATATTAAATGCACCTATCAGGGCATTCCAGTATCCCACAAAGAATTTCCACAAAACTGGGTAACAGAAGGTCTTCAGATCAGGGTCTTATCTCCCTTTGTTCTGAAACCTTGGCACAAATCTAAGGTACAATCAACTGAAAAAAAAAAAAGATCCACTAAAAAAAAAAGCGTGAAAAAAGAAAACTTCTGGTTTTTAACAGCTTGTGGAACACTAATCGAAACGTACCTTGATAATTATTTCCCAAATCCTTTTTCATTTTTGGGTCCCATTTTTAAAAAAATAAAAAAACAATTGAAAATAAATTTGAAAAATAGTTTTTTTCGAGTTATACCAATTTTAAATGAAAGGTTTCTAACTATCTTAAAAGAAATAGGAAAATGGAACATCAAAAGTATTCTCTTTAGATTCCAAAATAGATATGAATTGAGTGAAAGCAAAAAAAATTCAACAATCAGTACGAATAATCCAATGATTTATGAATCACCCGTTCTAATTGAATCTAGTAATTGGTTAAATTCTCGATTCACAGAAAAAAGGATAAGAGAGCTTAATCTTAAAACATGGATAATAAACAAGCAAATAGAAAGAATGACCCAAGAAAAAAACAGGGAGGTTCTAACTTCAGAGAAAAATTTGAATTCGAACAGAGCAAATTATGTAAATTTGACATTCTATGAAATGGAGTCTGATCCTATATTTGAATTACAAAAAAATATTTTTCTAATATTCTTTGGGTCTGATTCTAGATTTGAATTACTAAAAAATATTTTTCGAATATTCCGAAAAATAAATGTTCGATTAACCCGTAAATCGTATTCTTTTTTCCAAATTTTCATGGAAAGGATATACATGGATATCCTTGTATGGATCATTCGTATTCCTAGGATCAATGTACAACTTTTTCTTGAATCAACAAAAAAAAGTGTAAATAAATCCATTTCCAAGAAAAAAACAAATGCAGAAAGAATTGATAAAACAAATCAAAGTATAATTCCATTTATGTCAATTATACAGAAATCTTGTAATATTACGAATACGAATTCACAGAATTCTTGTGACGTATCTTCTTTGTCACAAGCATATGTATTTTTTAAATTATCACAAACCCCAGTTATTAACGTATATAACTATAAGTTAAGATCTATTTTTGAATCTCATGAAAGATCTTTTTTTCTTAAGAATGAAATAAAGGATTATTTTTTTAGAATACAAGGAAAAGGGATATTTAATTCAAAATTTAGACATAAGAACCTTTCTGATTCTGTAATGACTCAATGGACAAATTGGTTAAAGATTCATTATCAATATGATTTACCTGAGAGCAGATGGTCGAGATTAGTACCACAAAACTGGAGAAATAGAATCAATGAACATCGTGTGGCTCAAAATAAAGATTTAATCGAATATGATTCAGATGAAAAAACTCCATTAATTCTTTACAAAAAACAAGAACTAAAACCAGACTTATTAGAATTAAAAAAAAAAATTAAAAAACAATATAGATATGATCTTTTGTCATATAAATATATAAATTATGCAGATAAGAAAAAATCATATATTTATGGATATAGATCACCATTCAAAGCAAACAAAAACCAAGCAATTTCTTATAATGACAACACACGCAAAAAAGAATTTTTAGATATAACGGGCGATATCTCTATCCAAAATTATATATCGGAAGATGTTATTATAGATAGGGAAAAAAATTTGGATAGAAAGTATTTTGATTGGAAGGTAATGGATGTAGAAATACAAAAGAAGGTAATGGATGTAGAAATACAAAAGAAGGTAAAGAAGGTAATGTATGTAGAAATACAAAATCATTTGATACCGAATCCGAAATTTTGGTTCTTTTCGAAATTTTGGATATTTTATAATGCATATAAGAAGAATCCTTGGCTCATACCAATCAAATCCCTTTTTTTCCCTTTTTATGGAAATGAATTTGAGTTAGACACTCAAAATGAAACAAAAAAAGAATATGCGAGTCAAGTAGATCTACAACCATCTCTCTCAAACAATGATGAGAATCATATAGATCTAACTCTATACAGGAATGATCTAAAGGGAGAGCGGAATTTCTTACTAGAAAAGTATTTGGGTTTTCATTTGACCTCTCCTAGTTTCCTAGAAGAAACAATAATGAATAATATCCAACTTTTCTGTCTCCTGATTAGATTGAAAAATCTAAAAAAATTTTTGATAATCTCGATTCAAAAGGGAGAACTAAATCTAGATACTATGGCAATTCAGAATCATACGGATTTCATTCTTAGAGAATTTAAGGACCTGCAAGAATTGAGAGAAAAACAAATATTTTTTATTGAACCTCTTCGACTGTCTAGAAAAAACTACGAACAATTTTTTATGTATCAAACCATAAGCCTATCGTTGATTCATAAGAACAAGCGCGAAATTTTTCAAAGAAAGCCAGAAAAAAGTCGTCTTGATAAAAATCATTATGATTTGTTTGTTCCTGAAAATATTTTATCCAGTCGACGCCGTAGAGAATTGAGAATTCTAATGTGTTTCAATCCTAGAAATACTGTCCATAGAAACACAATAAATGACAATGAGAGTCAAATAAATAATTCCGGTCAAGTTTTGGCTAAAAAGAAAGATCTTGATCGAGAAACAAAAAAACTAATGAATTTAAAATTTTTTCTTTGGCCAAATTATCGATTAGAGGATTTAGCTTGTCTAAATCGCTATTGGTTTGATACCCATAATGGAAGCCGTTTCAGTATATTAAGGATACATATGTATCCGCGGTTGAAAATTTGATCGATAATCCTCTCATTTATCTTCTTCTCGTAACATATATGGTATGAGAAAATATATATATATAAATTAAAATATTTATAAATATTTTAATTTATATATATATATATTATTTATATAATAATATAAAATAAATGTGCACAGGCATTGTGGCATTGATACGAATTCAATGATGTATCCATTAGATAGAAAAATGAATCAAAAAAACCATTAGATACATAGAATTTAAAATGAAAAAAAAAAATTCAGAATTGTATTGTTAAGTAAATTAAGATCCTTTTATATACTTCAAAATTAGTGTCATTACTATTACTGATCAATAAAAATATCTATCAAAAAAAAAAAGGAGGAAAGCTTTCATTTCATTTTATGATAAAAAATTCATTTATACCTGTTATTTCACAAAAAAAAGAAGAAGAAAACCCTGGATCAGTTGAATTTCAAGTAGTCAATTTCACTAATAAGATACGAAGACTTACTTCACATTTTGAATTACATCGAAAAGACTATTTATCTCAAAGAGGTTTACGTAAAATTCTGGGAAAACGACAACGACTACTGGCTTATTTGGCAAAGAAAAATAGAATACGTTATAAAAAATTAATAAATCAGTTGGATATTCGGGAGTCAAAAATTCGTTAATTTCAAGAGTCATTTTCAATTATTCGATTTATTAGATCCTGAATTTTGATGAACTTTTTTTTAACGATTCATGGAAGAATGAATCGAGGAAAAACCTATGAATGTCCCAGCTACAAGAAAAGACCTCATGATAGTCAATATGGGGCCCCACCACCCATCAATGCATGGTGTTCTTCGACTTATTGTGACTCTGGATGGTGAAGATGTTATTGATTGTGAACCAATATTGGGTTATTTACACAGAGGGATGGAAAAAATTGCGGAAAACAGAACAATTATACAATATCTGCCTTATGTAACACGTTGGGATTATTTAGCTACTATGTTCACAGAAGCAATAACCGTAAATGGACCAGAACAATTGGGAAATATTCAAGTACCTAAAAGAGCCAGCTATATCCGAGTAATTATGTTGGAGTTAAGTCGTATAGCTTCTCATCTACTATGGCTGGGACCTTTTATGGCAGATATTGGTGCACAAACTCCTTTTTTCTATATTTTTAGAGAAAGAGAATTAATATATGATCTATTTGAAGCTGCGACAGGTATGAGAATGATGCATAATTTTTTTCGTATCGGAGGAGTAGCGGCTGATCTACCTCATGGTTGGATAGATAAATGTTTTGATTTCTGCAATTATTTTTTAACAAGGGTTGTTGAATATCAAAACCTTATTACGCGAAATCCAATTTTTTTAGAACGGGTTGAGGGAGTAGGTATTGTTGGTAGAGAGGAAGTAATAAATTGGGGTTTATCAGGACCGATGCTTCGGGCTTCCGGAATACAATGGGATCTACGCAACGTTGATAATTATGAATGTTACGAGGAATTTGATTGGGAAGTTCAATGGCAAAAAGAAGGAGATTCATTAGCTCGTTATTTAGTTCGAATTGGTGAAATGGTGGAATCCATAAAAATTATTCAACAGGCTTTGGAAGGAATTCCCGGCGGGCCATATGAAAATTTAGAAATCCGCTGCTTTGATAGAGAAAAGGAGCCAAAATGGAATGATTTTGAATATCGATTCATTGGTAAAAAATCGTCTCCGACTTTTGAATTGCCGAAACAAGAACTTTATGTAAGAGTTGAGGCCCCAAAGGGCGAATTAGGAATTTTTCTAATAGGAGATCAGAATGGTTTTCCTTGGAGATGGAAAATTCGTCCACCAGGTTTTATCAATTTGCAAATTCTTCCTCAATTAGTTAAAAGAATGAAATTGGCTGATATTATGACAATACTAGGTAGCATAGATATCATTATGGGAGAAATTGATCGTTGAAATGATAATTGATACAACGAAAGTCCAAGATATCAATTCTTTTTCCGGATTGGAATCTTTAAAAGAGGTCTATGGAATTCTATGGGTACTTGTCCCTATTTTGATTCTTCTATTGGGAATCACAATAAGTGTACTAGCAATTGTATGGTTAGAAAGAGAAATATCTGCAGGGATACAACAGCGTATTGGACCTGAATATGCTGGTCCTTTTGGAGTTCTTCAAGCTCTAGCAGACGGAACAAAACTACTTTTCAAAGAGAATCTTATTCCATCTAGGGGAGATATTCGTTTATTCAGTATCGGACCATCTATATCAGTCATATCAATTCTACTAAGCTATTCAGTAATTCCTTTTGGCTATAACTTTGTTTTATCTGATTTCAATATAGGTGTTTTTTTATGGATTGCTATTTCGAGTATTGCTCCCATTGGACTTCTTATGTCAGGTTATGGGTCAAATAATAAATATTCCTTTTTGGGTGGTCTACGAGCTGCTGCTCAATCGATTAGTTATGAAATACCATTAACTCTATGTGTCTTATCAATATCTCTACGTGTGATTCGTTGAAACAAAAAAAGCTATTCGATGCTATTGCTATGCTCCTCTCTTTATAGTACTATATAAGAAGGGAGTCAAATTAATTGAATAGATACTTTCATTATCTTAATTTTCTTTTTAACAATTAATTCGGATTGAAGAACTAAATCAGATAGTTATATGAGTGAAATAAAACAGCTTCTATTGAATATCCTATCTATTAACTATAAGGAATATAGTTAATAGATAGTATGATGATTTTAAATGGCAGTAAAAATATTGAGTCTCATTTTCTATGTATAAGAATGAAGTCAAATAAAATTATAAACAGAAGAGGCCTTTTAACCCAAGATTGGATAATTAGTCATCCTGTTTTGAAGCGGGCTCAAAAGACCAACCTTATTGAGTTTTAGTTACCATTTGTATGAATTATCATAGATGTATTAACATAAACATAAATAAGGGGGTTAATAAAAAAAAGAGTGGATGGTTAGAAACACCAAGATACACAAAGGATTAGTAACGCAGATTTGGTAAATTATCCAAAAGAGAATTTACGCATAATAGAAAAAGAATACTAATTGGGGCTTTAAGTTGGTAGAAAAAATCAAGCAATACTCCCCACAACTCCGATCCAGAGTATGCTTCCATCCACTGATTAAATAAATTACTATCAGGAACGAAGAAATCCTTTTAAAATTTTTAAGTCCCTTTTTCATAGCACAAATAAAGAAGAATAGGAACGAAAAAAACACAAGAAATCAAAAACGAAAAGGAGATCGCTTTTTCGTTTTTGATTTCTTATATCCATATTCATGGAGAGAAAATGTGTAATTCTTTTTCGTAATTGAAAATGATGAGGGTTATTGATAATTCTAAAAGAGTATTTTATTGAAGAATTCAGTTATTACTCAACAAATTAAAATTTTTATTTTTAAGGGATGAGATCAATTCAGAAGTACCTTTTGTATCTTTTATTAAAATGGATTTCTCTTTACTTATTTAATTATTTAACTTATTTATTAGAACAGACAGAATTGAATTGGTCTAATTCAGAACCGTCCGATAGATTTTATCTTAGGGATATATCAATAGATAAAAAATCGGCCCGGTCCGTAGATTTACTTAAGGCTTTCCAGGAGCCGTATGAGGTGAAAATCTCATGTACGGTTCTGTAATAGAGATGGGAACAGTAATGTTATCACCGACTAGGATTATCTAACAGTTTAAGTACAGTTGATATAGTTGATGCACAATCAAAATATGGTTTTTGGGGATGGAATTTGTGGCGTCAACCTATGGGTTTCATCGTTTTTCTAATTTCTTCGCTAGCAGAATGTGAAAGATTACCTTTTGATTTACCAGAAGCAGAAGAAGAATTAGTAGCGGGTTATCAAACAGAATATTCGGGTATCAAATTTGGTTTATTTTACGTTGCTTCCTATTTAAACCTATTAATTTCTTCATTATTTGTAACAGTTCTTTACTTGGGCGGTTCAAATATCTCTATTCCGTACATATTCGTTTCTGAGTTTTTTGAAATCAATAAAACATATGGAGTTTTTGGAACTACAATTGATCTCTTTATTACATTAGCTAAAACTTATTTTTTCTTATTCCTTTCTATCATAACAAGATGGGCTTTGCCGAGGCTAAGAATGGATCAATTATTAAATCTTGGATGGAAATTTCTTTTACCTATTTCTCTCGGTAATCTATTATTAACAACTTCATCTCAATTGTTTTCACTATAAAAGATTGATCTTCTATATTCATTACTTGTCTCAAATAAGAGAAAGAAATAAAACAAAAATATTCATAGATATTTACGATATGTTCCTTATGGTAACTGGGTTCATGAATTATGGTCAACAAACAGTCCGAGCTGCAAGGTACATTGGTCAAAGTTTCATGATTATCTTATCTCACGCAAATCGTTTACCTGTAACTATTCAATATCCTTATGAAAAATTAATCACATCGGAACGTTTCCGTGGTCGAATCCATTTTGAATTTGATAAATGCATTGCTTGTGAAGTATGTGTCCGTGTATGTCCTATAGATTTACCTGTTGTTGATTGGAAAATGGAAACTGATATTCGAAAGAAACGATTGCTTAATTACAGTATTGATTTTGGAATCTGTATTTTTTGTGGTAACTGTATTGAGTATTGTCCAACAAATTGTTTATCAATGACGGAAGAATATGAACTTTCGACTTATGATCGTCACGAATTGAATTATAATCAAATTGCTTTGGGCCGTTTACCAATGTCAGTAATTGATGATTATACAATTCGAACAATTCAAATAAATAAATAAAATTATTTATAATTAAAAATGAAATACAATTCTTATAAAAAAATCATATAAATCAAATCATATTCTATATTCTTCTATTCTATATATAAATCCATATAATATATAATATATATATAAATAATATAAATAGAATTTGGATAATTAAAAAAAAATTAAAAATGAATAAAAATGTGATTAATTAGATTATATATCAGATTCGAAATATTCCATATTATAGATTATCAAAATTCTTAAATAGATAAATAAATATATTATCGAAATTTTAACTATTTAATTTAATAGTTAAAATATTAAATATGTTATATATATACTTTTATACCTTCGTTTTAGTATAGTTTCAAACTACTCTTTCGTATAAAAACTGGAAGGACATTGATTATATAACTGTACCTATATCCATTCAAACTCCTTAGGATTTTTTTCAATGCATAATTAAGTATATAAATTTTTTTCCTGGTCATATCAATAAGGTCATGAAATTTCGATTTCTTTGTCTTTTTTTTTACATATAATGGACTTGCCTGAAACGTTACATGATTTTCTTTTAGTCTTTCTGGGATCGGGTCTTGTATTAGGAAGTCTAGGGGTAGTATTACTTCCGAACCCAATTTTTTCTGCTTTTTCGTTGGGACTGGTTCTTGTTTGTATATCTTTATTCTATATTTTATCAAACTCACATTTTGTAGCTGCTTCACAGCTACTTATTTACGTGGGAGCTATTAACATTTTAATAATATTTGCTGTGATGTTCATGAATAGTTCAGAATATTACCAAGATTTTCATCTTTGGACCGTTGGGGATGGAATTACTTTGCTGGTTTGTACAAGTATTTTTGTTTCACTAATAACTACTATTCCAGATACATCATGGTATGGAATTATTTGGACTACAAGACCAAATCAGATTATTGAGCAAGATTTGATAAGTACTAGTCAACAAATTGGAATTCATTTATCAACAGATTTTTTTCTTCCATTTGAACTCATTTCAATAATTCTTTTAGTTGCTTTGATAGGTGCAATTGTCGTAGCTCGCCAGTAGGAAATCTTTAGAGAACTAGCAATATAAATCCAGATTCAATTTTCTCACATTTATTTCTGTTGAATTCTATGTGAAGTGAAAGAGTTTTTATATAGAAACTCTTTTTTTATTGCCAATATATTCTTTTGTTTGTTCTATTCTTTAGTCAATCGAATTTCTTGAATTGTTGTTCATATTGAAATGAATCAAAATTGATAAGGAGTTGGTCAATGATGCTCGAACATGTACTTGTTTTGAGTGCCTATTTATTTTCTATTGGGATCTATGGATTAATCACGAGCCGAAATATGGTTAGAGCCCTTATGTGTCTTGAACTTATACTGAATGCAGTTAATATAAATCTCGTAACTTTTTCTGATTTTTTTGATAATCGCCAATTAAAAGGAAATATTTTTTCAATTTTTGTTATAGCTATTGCAGCCGCTGAAGCAGCTATCGGACTGGCTATTGTTTCTTCCATTTCTCGTAACAGAAAATCAACCCGTATTAATCAATCGAATTTGTTGAATAAATAGAATTAATCATAATTAATAAAAAGTAGAATTTGGAATAGTGTACTATTTAGCAATTCAAATTAGCATGTATGCTACACAACGTATGATCATATTTACGTTTGTGAAATCATAAGAAATCAAAGTATCCTGGTCCTCTTCTTTTCGTTCTTCTAAATTTAATTGTTTATTTGGATTAGCAAAATTCTGACAAATCATTGATTCATCTGGTGTATAAATATATGATTCATTTACGAGTTTACTAGATCGATAATTTTCATTTTTGATGTTCAAAAATTACTATAGATACAATGTCACATTCAGTAAAGATTTATGATACATGTATAGGATGTACTCAATGTGTCCGAGCCTGTCCCACAGATGTATTAGAAATGATACCTTGGGATGGGTGTAAAGCTAAGCAAATAGCTTCTGCCCCAAGAACAGAGGACTGTGTTGGTTGTAAGAGGTGTGAGTCCGCCTGTCCGACGGATTTCTTAAGTGTTCGGGTTTATTTATGGCATGAAACAACTCGAAGTATGGGTCTAGGTTATTGATACGTTTCAAAAAACACCACACGAATACGTTTTTTTACTGGCAAAAACCCGCGCTCAAAATAAAATAGAAATAAATTTCTATTTTATTTTGAGCGCGGGCTTTTCTGGCCCAAGTGTATCTTATTTTTATCACGAATTATTTTCCTTGGTTAACAATAGTTGTAGTTTTGCCAATAGCCGGGGGTTCCTTAATATTCTTATTTCCTCATAGGGGAAATAAGGTAATTAGGTGGTATAGCATTTGTATATGCTTAATCGATCTCCTTCTAACAACCTATGCATTTTGTTATCATTTCCAATTGGATGATCCACTAATCCAACTGACGGAGAATTATAAATGGATCAATTTTTTTGATTTTTACTGGAGATTTGGAATAGATGGACTCTCTATAGGACCTATTTTACTGACGGGATTTATCACCACTTTAGCCACGTTAGCGGCTCAGCCGGTTACTCGAGAATACAAATTATTCTATTTCCTGATGTTAGCAATGTATAGTGGTCAAATAGGACTATTTGCGTCTCGAGACATTTTACTTTTTTTCATCATGTGGGAATTGGAATTAATTCCCGTTTATCTACTTTTATCCATGTGGGGGGGAAAGAAACGTTTGTATTCAGCTACAAAGTTTATTTTGTACACTGCGGGAAGTTCTATTTTTTTATTAATGGGAATTCTGGGTATTGGTTTATATGGTTCGAATGAACCAACATTAAATTTTGAAACATTAGCTAATCAATCGTATCCCGTGGCCCTAGAAATAACATTCTATATGGGATTTCTTATTGCTTTTGCTGTCAAATCGCCGATTATACCCTTCCATACATGGTTACCAGATACCCACGGAGAGGCACATTACAGTACTTGTATGCTTTTAGCCGGAATCTTATTAAAAATGGGAGCATATGGGTTGGTTCGAATTAATATGGAATTATTTTCCCACGCTCATTCCATATTTTGTCCCTGGTTAATGATATTAGGTTCTATTCAAATAATCTATGCCGCTTCAACATCTTTTGGTCAACGTAATTTAAAAAAAAGAATAGCTTACTCCTCGGTATCTCATATGGGTTTCCTTATTCTAGGAATTGGTTCTCTAAGTGATACTGGGCTCAACGGGGCCATTTTACAAATAATATCTCATGGATTTATCGGTGCTGCGCTTTTTTTCTTGGCAGGAACTAGTTATGATAGACTACGTCTTCTTTCTCTTGACGAAATGGGTGGGATGGCTATCCCAATGCCAAAAATATTCACGATTTTTACTATCTTATCGATGGCTTCTCTTGCATTGCCGGGCATGAGCGGTTTTGTTGCAGAATTGATAGTTTTTTTTGGAATAATTACTAGTCCAAAATATCTTTTAATGATGAAAATACTAATTACTTTTGTAACAGCAATTGGAATGATATTAACCCCTATTTATTTATTATCCATGTTACGGCAGATGTTCTATGGATACAAGTTTTTTAATACACCAAACTCTTATTTTTTTGATTCTGGGCCGAGAGAATTATTTATTTCGATTTCTATCCTTATACCCGTAATAGGTATTGGTATTTATCCGGATTTCATTTTCTCATTTTCGGTTGAGAAGGTTGAAGCTATTCTATCTAATTTTTGATAGATCGTTTTCGTGAATAAATGAATAAAACCAATAAATCAAAAAGAGAAAAAACCCTTTAGTACAATGAAAAAAAGATTTTTCCGTTAGATTCACTTGAAAAAAAAAAAAATGGAATTGTAATTGAATATGTTTGTTGTTTCTGAGAACCCCTTGAATCATTACATTACTTGATTTAAAGGGTTCTCGACGATTTTTTGGAAGTTTAAAATATGGAAAGTATATATATGCTTTCCATATTTTTATTTAGAGGGTTCTTTACTCATTTGAATTCAATTAGATGTAAATGAACCATAACTATGTAGTCCTATTCCTAATAGATTGATCCCCAAATAACATATCCAAATTATAAGAAATCCTATAGAGGCCACTATTGAAGAATTTACCCCTTCCAATTTTTTATTTTTTCTCGTATGTAAAAAAATGGCGAATATGGTCCAAGTAATAAAGGCCCAAGTTTCCTTTGGATCCCAATTCCAATATGATCCCCATGCCTCATTAGCCCATACTGCTCCTGAAAGAATACCTATAGTTAAAAAGAGAAAACCGAGACTAATAATACGATAACCCCAACGATCCAATTGTTGAATAAATTGAGACCTGTAATAATTTTTAGAAGAAGAAAAAAAAGTTTTTGGTAAAACATTGTTTCTTTCATTCATATTCATGTATTTGATTTCAGCAAAATCAAATTCTTTATTTAAAGAATCTAAATTCTTGGTAAAAGAAAGAATTTGGATCACTTCTTGAAACGTAATGACTAAAATACCCACGGATAATAATGATCCACATAAAAGAGCCGCATAGCCCAATATCATCATACTTACGTGCATCATTAGCCAATGGGATTGTAGGGCGGGTACTAATAGTATGGATTGATGCATTTTGGTTAAAAGACCCGAAGTAGCAAAGCCTTGGGTAAAAATAACACTTGGTGCTATTATTGTACTTAAAAGGTTTTTATCCTTTTTAAAACACGGAAGTATATGAAAAATAGAAAAACCCCATGAAAGAAAGATTAAGGATTCATATAAATCACTAAATGGTAAATGACCCGAAAAAAACCAACGAGTAATTAACAATCCCGTTACACAGAAAAAAGTTATTGTCATGGCTTTTTTGGACAAATCATATAATCCTACGATTTCATTGACTAATAAGGTTATCAAATGAATTGAAATAACAATTGATATGACCGAAAACGATATATGAGTTAATATATGCTCTAAAGTTAAAAATATCATATATATAATGAAAATAAATATCTATAATGAAAATAAAAAAGGTATAAATACTAGGAATAGAAATCTGGAATTGAATTCATTATAGGACTTATTCTTTTAGAATATAGGATACGATGCCATGCCGCCACTCGGACTCGAACCGAGATGCTCTAGCACTGCTTCCTAAGAGCAGCGTGTCTACCAATTTCACCATAGCGGCTTACTCGAAATCATAATAACCGATTCAGTAGTCAATCGTCGAGATTGAAAGAATTAATTAACGCCCAATATTTATATTTATTTAGTACATTTGTTTACGAAAACGAACGAAATATTCAACAATTTCAAGAATTCAATTCTAATTCTTCTAATTCTATAGAAATATTCATTTTAATAAAAAAAAAAATGAATTTGGATTGAATTTATTCAAATATACAAATATATATAGAAAAAATGAATAGTAACGATAAGTTACTATTAACAATAAGGATAGTAATTTATTATAATTAAAAAAATAAATTATAATAATAAAAATGAATGTTTCAATTTCAATACGAAGTTGTATTCTTGTTTTTTTCATTTCGAGTGTTAGTTTTCAAATTTAACACTACATTCAAAAAATTTTAGATTATATATTTAGAATATATTATATATATAATATATTCTAAATATATGGTCAATATTCTGGATTACTAATTAGTAAATATTCTTTATTCGTATAAAATTAGTATTAAAGAATACTCTTTGAATCGAGCTAATTCGGATTATTCCAACATTTTTATTTGTTACAAATAAAACTTTTCGAGTTCCCTGTAAAAATGGATTGAGCTAATGAAAAGGCTTTCAATGCTGTCCAATATGCCTTTTTTTTCCAAAAATTCTTCCGAATTTTTTTTTTTGATCTAGAAGTACGCTTTTTTGGAACTGCCATCCAACTAGGATAATTTTTTCATTGCTATAGTTCGATGTGAAAGACATTTATTTTATTTATTCTGTAAATGAAAACGAATTATTCTTTAATTAGCCATATGTCTTATCTATCTGAATTCCCTCTTTTTTTTCTATCTAAAGTAAAAACATTGAATATTAGAAACCTTTTCGAAATTTTTCCAAACATAGAAAACATAGATATATATAGATCTCTTTTTCTTTTTATTGTAATGGAAAATAATAAATTAGTTCGTTTTTGAACTAATGTTTCTGAAAAAAAAAAAAAGATTATTTTATTGGGTCATGTCATATGAATTGTTTTTTCTGATTCATATCAAAATAAGCGAATCAAAATAAGCGAATGGTCTCAGTTTTAGTGTAATTATTTACACTACACTCACTCGATAGATAATAATTTTTTTTACTAGGAATTTGGTTATTGGTCTATTTTTACTTTGTACTTTGCAATAATATTGGAAATATTGCGCAAAGATTTAGAATAATTAAAAATATCAAATTCTATTTATATATCCACTTTTTTATTAACCGAAACCTTTACAAAAGAGATAAAACAAACGAATAAGAAACAAAATTCATTAAGAATCCAAATATTTTTTATTCTTTATTTTTTTTGTATGGAATATACACATCAATCTTCATGGATCATACCTTTCATCCCACTTCCAGTTCCTATTTTAATAGGGGTAGGACTTCTACTTTTTCCCACGGCAACAAAAAATCTTCGCCGTATGTGGGCTTTTCCTAGTATTTTATTGTTAATGATAGTTATGATTTTTTCGATCGATCTATCTATTCATCAAATCAAGAACAGTTCTATCTATCAATATGTATGGTCGTGGACTATCAATAATGATCTTTCTTTAGAGTTTGGCTACTTGATCGATTCACTTACTTCTATTATGTCGATCTTAATCACTACTGTTGGTATTCTGGTTCTTATTTATAGTGATAATTATATGTCTCATGATCAAGGATATTTGAGATTTTTTACTTATCTGAGTTTTTTTAATACTTCAATGTTGGGATTAGTTACTAGTTCAAATTTGATACAAGTTTATATTTTTTGGGAATTGGTTGGAATGTGTTCTTATCTATTAATAGGTTTTTGGTTCACCCGTCCTATTGCGGCAAATGCTTGTCAAAAAGCGTTTGTAACTAATCGTGTAGGGGATTTTGGTTTATTATTAGGAATTTTAGGTCTTTATTGGATAACGGGTAGTTTGGAATTTCGGGATTTATTTCAAATATTCAATAACTTGATTTATAATAATGAAGTGAATCTTTTTTTTGTTACTTTGTGTGCCCTCTTGTTATTTTGTGGCTCAGTTGCGAAATCTGCCCAATTCCCTCTTCATGTATGGTTACCGGATGCTATGGAGGGACCTACTCCTATTTCTGCTCTTATACATGCTGCTACTATGGTAGCAGCAGGGATTTTTCTTGTAGCTCGACTTCTTCCTCTTTTCATAGTTATACCCTCCATAATGAGTGGAATAGCTTTTATAGGTATACTAACAGTAGTATTAGGGGCAACTTTAGCTATTGCTCAAAAAGATATTAAGAAAAATTTGGCCTATTCTACAATGTCTCAATTGGGTTATATGATGTTAGCTTTAGGTATGGGCTCTTATCGAGCCGCTTTATTTCATTTGATTACTCATGCTTATTCAAAAGCATTGTTGTTTTTAGGATCTGGATCCATTATTCATTCCATGGAAGCAATTGTTGGATATTCTCCAGAGAAAAGTCAAAATATGGTTCTTATGGGCGGTTTAAGAAAACATGCGCCAATTACAAAAACTTCTTTTTTAATAGGTACCCTTTCTCTTTGTGGTATTCCACCTTTTGCTTGTTTTTGGTCCAAGGATGAGATTCTTAATGATAGTTGGTTGTATTCACCAATTTTCGCAATAATAGCTTGTTCCACAGCAGGATTAACCGCCTTTTATATGTTTCGAATCTATTTACTTGTTTTTGAAGGATATTTAAACGTTCATTTTCAAAATTTCAATGGAAAGAAAAATAGTTCATTCTATTCAATATCCTTATGGGGCAAAGAAGGAAAAAAAAAATTAAAAAAGAAAATTCATTTAGTAGCTTTATTAACAATGAATAATAATGAAAGGACTTCTTTTTTTCGCAAGAGGGAATATTCACATCGAATTAATCGAAATGTCAAAAGCATAACACGTCTTTTTTTTGATAGTACCTATTTTGGTACTAAAAACATTCCTTTTTTTTATCCTCATGAATCAGACAATACTATGCTATTTTCTATGCTTATATTAGTATTATTTACTTTCTTCGTTGGGTCCATTGGAATTTCTTTCAGCCAAGAAGGAATGGATTTGGATATATTATCCAAATTGTTAATTCCGTCTATAGACCTTTTACATCCAAATTCAAAGAATTCTATGGATTGGTATGAATTTTTTACAAATGCCACTTTTTCAGTGAGTATAGCCTTTTTCGGAATATTAATAGCGTCTTTTTTCTATAAACCTGTTTTTTCTTCTTTACAAAATTTGAACTTATTTAATTTATTTCAAAAAAGTGTTCCTAAAAAAATGATTGCTGATAAAATAATCAATGTTATATACGATTGGTCATATAATCGTGGTTATATAGATGCTTTTTTTGAAGTATCTTTAATTGCGAGTGTAAGAAAGTTAGCTAAATTCAATTATTTTTTTGATAGACAAGTAATTGATGGAATCCCAAATGGAGTTGGTATTTCAAGTTTTTTTATGGGAGAAGTTATCAAATATGTGGGGGGTGGACGAATTTCTTCTTATATTTTCTTTTTTTTATTAATCTTTTTAGTAATTTGTTATTATATATTTATATAGTGTAATATTCCAGTTAAATTGGGGTTATCCGCTAAGAATTAAGGTAGAGTAGTTTATGAATGTCTCATCTGAAAAGCTTCCTTTACCAATTAATTGGGTAAATCAAGAAAACAGCAGTAACAGCTGCAACAGGAAATTCTTTTCTCTTTTTCCTTTTTGTTTTAAGAGATTATAGATTAGAAATTATCTTGTCTTTTTTTCTTATCTCTATTTTATTTTGATTCTATTGGATGGAATTGTTGATACGGTAGCGGATTCATAGATACGTAGTGAAATAATGGGCAAAATTATTTCGCCACCAAAAAGAAGTAAATCCATTGACATCTTTCTTTTTTTGACTTTTCTTTGAACTTAATAAAAGAAAAAGTATCGACATATATTATCCAGAAAAAGAAATTTTGTATCCATTTTTTTTTTTCAAAAACAAAAACACCCTATGACTCATTTAGAAGAACTCAACGGGACCCCCTCGAATTCGTCAAAGAAAGAGAGAGTGGATCCCCATTGAGTTCTTATGCTTTGATTTCGAAAACGAAATTCATCCAATTACTACAGGGACTTGGAAGGTTACTTTATTTTATATGAGTGTTTCTATTTCTATTGGATCTAATCCTTACCGTCTTCCGATCCGTTCTCTAAAACAATCAGAAAACTGCCTCTAAAATTCTTTGACTAGAGGTTACCGAAAAGAAAGAATTTCATTTTGATTCTAATGGAATTT